CTATCATCATCAATACCATCAATATCCACATCATCAAGCGCTTCCGTATAGTCCTCAGGATCGAGATCATCAATAACTATTTTCAAATCCATCTTGTTCAGAAATACCGTAATGAAAGGAAGATAGGAGTTTGTCGCTAGGGATTTGACCAAATAGGATCGTCCAGTTCCTATAGGACCTATCACTAAAATACCCCTAGAGGGGGATAGGGCTAGGCGGAACGAAAAGGGTTTTGGTTTTCCATGAGATGGGAAATGAAAACTATTAGCCCCACACGAGGTTTGTGAATAAGTGATTGTCTGATAATGAGCAAGGAATATCCGTCTTTCTGCTAAACAGGATGTATTGAACTCATAATTCATTAGATCCTTTTGATGAATGTCAACTAAGTATCGTAAGTAAATTGCTCCCGCTTGTTCAAACATTTGATAACCATAGTCACTCTTTACTAAATGATCAATATGAGTCAGACTCCATAGAATTTGATCAATCCCTTTTTCTGGCCTTAAGGTGGAGAAATGAAACGAGTAAACTCTCTCTTTATCCAAAAACCAATCACAGGTCTCGATCCAGGATTCTATTTCATCATGAGTCTGAAACCTTTGTCCTTTTCTTATCCATGAATAGATCTCTTTACTTGTATGACTTAGATGTCTCGTATTTATCGAAAAAGTGATTCGATTGATGGGATTTGGTATGATACTTATGATATCGATGAGATTGAAAAATATCTTCTGTATAAATTTGACCCCATAAGCGGGACCACCACCAAATAGCACAAAACCCAGTATTTCTGCTAGAAAATCTTCTAATTGTTCCCGAGCAACTAGAAAGAGATTCTTTAACCAGAAAGAATTCGGTTCAGGTTTAGGATACCCATCCACAAGTTTGTACACCTCAATCGTGTATGATGGAATCGTCAAAGATTTTATCCTCTCGAACTCTGTCTGTAACTCACTAGAGTCTAGGGAAACAGAGAAAAGAAGTACCTGAACGAGACATCCAGCAAGAAGAAGAAGTAAAAGGCTTGAATAGAGGAACTCCCGAACATTTGGCGAGCTCAGATGTGTCGATATCAACGGTGACTCATTATTTCGATGAATCATTTCTTCGACCCGAAGAAGCCTACGGAAACACTTCCACGAAATATCACTTGAAATCTCACTTATCGGTGCCCACAATCCCCACAAATTTAGCTTAAGAGCTCGCCATTTTAGCTTAAGAATTCGCCATGCTGATCTGTGCATAATATAATGAAAAATGGATACAAATTTGTGACTGCTACTTAGCATCGGCAATAGGTCTGAAAAAGCATCTAAAAATATCAAATTTAGATATTTGTACCCTGTCGAAGTAAAGAACCACGGCATATATGTTTGGAATAGATTCCATTTTGAGAGAGTTGAAAAAGCACTATCTCGTTGAAAGGTTCTATCCATCTGCCCTTTCTCAACGCCTTTCTTTAGCCAATTTCGCCAAAGACGCAATTTTTTACTCGTTTCGGATGGTAAAGATTTCTCAGAACGTGGAGTGTGAATCAAACCCATGTTTGAATTGAAATTCAGATACTGATGCAAGTTCTTCCTTTCTGAATCAGATAGATTCATATCTGAAAGAGGTTGACAATAAGTTCTTTCCAAATTGACTATTTCTTCCTCTGTTAGAGGTGTTCTAGAAATGTCTGCGATCGAGTAAATAGTTCTACGAACGAATAGATCGGATCGACTTGGAAAATGGAAAGATTTGTACAAGTTATACCTTTCGTTACCCCTTTGTGGAAAATCGTTAGGTATGAATATGTTAGATACCTGTGACTCGATTGGTGAAATAGTATCTCTCTCCAAAAAAGCATGTTTTTGTTTACCGACGCACAAAGAAAATTTTTTGTTGCGAATGAACAAGATATTGAGGAATTGTCTATACGTAAAATCATAATTCTTGATACGGGCCTTTTCCATATAAAAAGGGAATCTTTTGTTACAATAACAATAGAAGAAGAAGTGATGTGGATTATTCAAGAATCGAAGTCGATTTGCTTTATAAAAAGAAGATATCAATGAACTTCTATGAAATGCTTTTACGGGATTCAGCCAATTGTCTTGATCGCAGGATATCATTGAGAAATGGGAATCCGTGTTATCAAAGGATTTCCTGCGATTCTTTCTAGTATGGGAGTCAATCATCCACTTCCACTTTGGTATCTTATTGAACAAAAAGGGTGATATTGTTCCTCCATTGATCAAAAATTTCGATTTTTGGGAAGTATCATGATCATCCGCTTTCCATTTTTTCAAATGAACGATTGGAAGACCTAGTGATTTTAACAACGGATTGCAGAGTTGATCATTCGGACCTTTCAATTCATAAATGTGGATCTCGGACCTATGAATGGGCATATTCCCTAAACTCACAAATAAAAAAGGAAGTGAGTTAGACAAAAAGAGAATCAGCTTTGACAATGACTTAGAAATTTTTTTTTTGTTGATAACCTTAGACCAAT